TGGACGTGCTATTTGTTTACATCCATTAGTTCGTAAAGGATTCAATGCAGACTTTGATGGGGATCAAATGGCTGTTCATGTACCTTTATCTTTGGAAGCGCAAGCGGAGGCTCGTTTACTTATGTTTTCTCATATGAATCTCTTTTCTCCGGCTATTGGAGATCCCATTTCGGTACCAACCCAAGATATGCTTATTGGACTCTATGTATTAACGATCGGGAATCGTCGAGGTATTTGTGCAAATAGGTATAATCCATGGAATCGCATAAACTATCAAAATGAAACAGTTAATGATTATAAGTATAAATATACTACGAAAGAGAAAGAGCCCTATTTTTGTAGTTCCTATGATGTACTTATAGTTTATCAGCAGAAACGAATCAATTTAGATAGTCCTTTGTGGCTTCGGTGGCGACTAGATCAACGTGTCATTGCCTCAAGAGAAGTTCCTGTCGAAGTTCAATATGAATCTTTGGGTACCTATCATGAAATTTATGGGCACTATCTAATAGTAAGACATATAAAAAAACAAACCCTTTGTATATACACCCGAACCACTGTTGGTCATATTTCTTTTTCTCGAGAAATAGAAGAAGCCATACAGGGGTTTTGTCAGGCCTACTCATACGGTACCTAAGCTAAGGAATTATGTAATACCGCGGGAATTTGGATCTCTCCGGTTCAACTGGAATCATAATTCCTTAATTTCTACATGAATCGAGATCCAGTAAAGGAGGTCTTCGAATCACTGACTCAAACCCATTGGCGAATCCTACTCAGCGCAATAGAGAAGTACTTATGGCAGAATGGGCTGATCTGTTCTTTTACAATAAAGCGATAGATGGGTCTGCCATGAAACGACTTATTAGCAGATTAATAGATCACTTCGGAATGGCATATACATCGCACACCCTGGATCAAGTAAAGACTCTGGGTTTCCAGCAAGCCACTGCTACATCCATTTCATTAGGAATTGATGATCTTTTAACAGTACCTTCTAAGGGGTGGCTAGTCCAAGATGCTGAACAACAAAGTTTCATTTTAGAAAAGCACCATCATTATGGGAATGTACACACAGTAGAAAAATTACGCCAATCCATTGAGATATGGTATGCTACAAGTGAATATTTGAGACAAGAAATGCATCCTAATTTTAGGATGACTGATCCTTCTAATTCAGTCCATATAATGTCCTTTTCGGGAGCTAGAGGAAATGCATCTCAGGTACACCAATTAGTAGGTATGAGAGGATTAATGTCGGATCCCCAAGGACAAATGATTGATTTACCGATTCAAAGCAATTTACGCGAAGGACTTTCTTTAACGGAATATATCATTTCCTGCTACGGAGCCCGCAAAGGAGTTGTGGATACTGCTGTACGAACATCAGATGCTGGATACCTCACGCGTAGACTTGTTGAAGTAGTTCAACACATTGTTGTACGTAGAACAGATTGTGGCACTACCCGAGGCATTTCCGTGAGTCCTAGAAATGGGATGACGGAAAGAATTTGGGTCCAAACACTAATTGGTCGTGTATTAGCATACAATATATATATGGGCCTACGTTGCATTGCTGCTCAAAATAAAGATATTGGGGTTGGACTTGTCACTCGATTCATAACCTTTCGAACACAACCAATATATATTCGAACCCCCTTTCTTTGCAGGAGTATATCTTGGATCTGTCGATTATGTTATGGTCAGAGTCCCACTCATGGCGACCTGGTCGAATTAGGAGAAGCAGTAGGTATTATTGCGGGTCAATCAATTGGCGAACCGGGGACTCAACTAACATTAAGAACCTTTCATACCGGTGGAGTATTCACAGGTGGTACTGCAGAACATGTACGAGCTCCTTTTAAGGGAAAAATCAAATTCAATGAGGATTTGGTTCATCCCACACGTACACGTCATGGGCATCCTGCTTTTCTATGTTATATAGACCTGTATGTAACTATTGAGAGTCACGATATTCTACATAATGTGAATATTCCACCCAAAAGTTTTCTTTTAGTTCAAAATGATCAATATGTAGAATCAGAACAAGTGATTGCTGAGATTCGCGCTGGAACATCCACTTTCAATTTTAATAAAGTTAAAGAGAAAGTTCGAAAACATATTTATTCTGACTCAGAGGGAGAAATGCACTGGAGTACCGATGTGTACCATGCACCTGAATATAAATATGGTAATGTTCATCTCTTACCCAAAACAAGTCATTTATGGATATTATCAGGAGCTCTGTGCAGATCCAGTATAGTGCCTTTTTCGCTCCACAAGGATCAAGATCAAATGAATGTTCATTCTGTTGAACGGAGATCTATTTCTGACCTCTCCGTGACTAATGATCAAGTGAGACACAAATTGTTTAGTTCGAATCCTTACGGTAAAAAGGGGGGGGTTCTTGATTATTCAGGACCTGATCGAATCATATCCAACGGTCATTGGAATTTCATATATCCTACCATTCTCCACGAGAATTCTGATTTATTGGCTA